CTATCCTCTCTTCTCTATTTGTATTTCAAATATATTGAAAGATATTGAAATTTTTTATTAATACAAGACCGGAATTTTTGGAGGACTCTTCTGAACAAAAAAATATTTGCCAGCAAAGTTGTTTTTTTTTTTCTTCAAATCCAAAGAATTCTTATTAATTTATACATAGGTCATCGATTTCGCATTGTATGAAAAAGGTAATGAAATACCCATTTTTTTTTACTTTTCGCCGGAAAGAGGATTTAAACTATTTTATCGACATGAGTGTTCTAAATCGAAAAAAGAAATTCCAACGATTTTTTGAAACCATTTTTTGTATTAACATAGTGGTAGAAAGAATACTACACCGCGTCTAGATTTAAAACTGCTTAGCATTGCTTTAACCGTGGTAAAATGGTCCAAAGCTTTTGGTTGATAGAGAATCAAAGTGGATTTAACAACGAATCACGAAATGCTATGGTTCTCAAATATTTTTTCTTAATTTATTCAAGATTCAATTTTTTCAGAAGTAATTCGTGGGATCATACACTTTTTCCTAGTTATTTATAAAGAAATAAGTGCAGTTGGTTGGATCCAACCTATTCTTGAAATAAAACAACTCGCACACACTCCCTTTCCAAAAAAAACCAATACACCGAGCACTACACTTAGATTTATTGGATTTGTTGCTAAAATATCGGTATTAAACCCGAAACTTCCGGCGGATAGCCAATAACCCAAACAAAGGAAAGAATCGGTTATATTTTTCATATGATCTCCTTTTATGGATAGATTAATTATCTTTCTACGATTCCGAATTTTTTAGAATTAGAATTCTTTAGAATATATATATATATTATTATTGGTCGATCAATTGGATTGGAAGATTCCCCATAAGAATCATACTTATTAGAATTAGTTGTTTTCAACGCTTTCTAAAAATTTTCCGAATCAATTTAAATGGAAAGGAAAAAAGGGCATTGGACTAAAAAGAGAAGGAATAAGGCAAGGCAAGCGGTATGTTAATCTCTTACCCTTACCTTAAATCAGCCCTTCCCCTGCGTTCTTGTACGAACAAATAAAGAATTGTAGAAGTGAAATCACAATAATATAATTCGAAAAACAAGAGCAGCAAATCAAGTGCACGGAAAAAAGAATATAAATTTGTATTTTTCTATTTTTTTAGGGTTAAACAAAAGGATTCGCAAATAAAAGTGCTAATGCTACAACCAGCCCATAAATTGTTAAAGCTTCCATAAAAGCCAGACTAAGCAATAAAGTACCTCGTATTTTTCCCTCTGCCTCTGGTTGTCGCGCAATCCCTTCTACTGCTTGCCCTGCAGCAGTGCCTTGACCAACCCCAGGTCCAATAGAAGCAAGTCCTACAGCCAATCCAGCAGCAATAACGGAAGCGGCAGAAATCAGTGGATTCATGATAAGCTCCTCTCACCCCCCAAAAAAGGAAATAGTTAATGATATAATCAACCAACCAATTATGACTTAATTTTTCAATTAATAAGATTTAGTCAGTCGAAGTAATTGAGAGTAAAAAAAAATGGAAATCAAAATAATATTTATTGAACTATCCGAACTACTCCTATATTCATTTTTTTTTTTTTATTCACGTAGTTCTTTTGTAGTTTTTGTGAACCCGTACAACTTTTGTTTTTATCTTACTTTCTAATTTAGAACCATTCTTTTGAATTCTTCGTTCTTTTTCTTGATTTAATAGCTTTAGTCATTCATCAATATTCAATTCATAATTACAGATGAAACAGAAGGGTTTCTTTTTTTGAATCCCTATCAAATTTACAGTAGAAGGACAAATTTAGAAAACTATATTTCTAGTTAGTTCATATATAACTAGTTATATATCTAATACCACATATACATGTATTTCTTCCATACCGTAAACCAATTCTTCGTGTCTTAGATTCAATTGGATTCAAGAATCATTCTTTGAAACTTAAAAAAACAAAAAGTTTTATAACTATTAGATTATATACACTTAGTTCGACTTCCTTCACTACTACTTTCTTTTTACAATTCCCCAGTAATCTTCTCTATTTTAATATCACTTAAAATCAAATACTTATCTTATTTATACCTTATTGATTGCATTTGATTTTACCCTTTATAATATTCAAATAATATAAAATAAAAAGATTCCAAAACTTATTTTCTATATTTTTTTTTATGAATTTATGTTCTCTAAGTATATTATCTTGAGTCGCACATACATTGTGGCGGGCTAAACTAAGAAAAAAATATTATTTCGTAAATTTGTTAATGATGGCCTTCCATGGATTCACCTATATAAGCTGCAGCTAAAGTTGCAAAAATTAGGGCTTGAATACCGCTTGTAAATAATCCAAGAAACATGACTGGTATAGGAACTACTAAGGGAACTAAAGAAACAAGAACAACAACTACTAATTCATCAGCTAATATATTTCCGAAAAGTCGAAAACTTAGCGACAAGGGTTTTGTGAAATCTTCTAAGATGTTAATTGGTAGAAGGATTGGAGTTGGTTGGATGTATTTACCAAAATAAGATAATCCTTTTTTTGAAAGACCCGCATAGAAATATGCTACTGATGTAAGTAAAGCTAATGCAACAGTAGTATTTATATCATTTGTGGGTGCAGCTAACTCCCCATGAGGTAACTGTATAATTTTCCAAGGCAAAAGAGCCCCTGACCAATTCGAAACGAAAATAAATAGGAACAAAGTTCCAATAAAGGGAACCCACGGACCATATTCTTCCCCAATTTGGGTTTTGCTCACATCTCGAATGAATTCAAGAACATATTCAAAGAAATTCTGACCGAAAGTGGGAATGGTTTGCGGATTTCTAACAACTAGAATGGCTGAAACTAATAAGATAGCAATTACAACCCAAGAAGTAATAAGTACTTGGGCATGCACTTGGAACCCCCCTAATTGCCAATAGAGATGTTGACCTACTTCCACGGAAGATATATCGTATAATCGTTTTAATGTGTTGATGGAACATAATAGAATATTCATATTGCCCTGCCCTCGAAAAGAAATAGAACTTGAAAGAAATTATTTTGATTCAACCATCTCTCTTTTTTTTTTTGTCTGCTTAAATCTTATATTTTGAATACTGACTAATCACATAATATTTCTATTTTTTTTTTTTGTTTTTTGCGCGATTTAGTAATTTAGTAAGATTATAGTAACCGATTCTAAAAATCTATGAAATTCCCAACTGAATAATTCATTTTATTAAAAATTATTATTAATTAAGAATTTCGTATATAGCTAGAACGACCCTCACAAATTGCAAAAACTAATTTGTTAAGAATTAATCGGATTGAGGCTATAGCATCATCATTAGCTGGAATCGAAATATCCGCGAGATCGGGGTCGCAATTTGTATCAATTAAACAAATCGTTGGAATTCCCAAAGTGATACATTCTCTGAGAGCGTTAAATTCCTCTTGTTGATCAACGATTATCACAATATCGGGTAATCCCGTCATATATTTAATGCCACCGAGATAGGTTTCCAAGTGAGATAATTGTCTCTTCAACATAGCGGTATCCTTTTTTGGAAGACTGTTGATTCTGCCCGTCTTTTGTTCCGTTCTCAAATCCCTGAACTTCTGAAGTCTTGTTTCTGTAGTATACCAATTGGTTAACATGCCACCGAGCCATTTTTTATTAACATAATGACATCGAGCTTTTATTGCAGCTCGTGCTATTGAATCAGCTGCTTTATTTTTTGTGCCAACAATTAAGAATTGTTTCCCCTTATTTGCTGCATCAAAAGCTAAATCACAAGCTTCTGATAAAAAGCGAGCGGTTCTAGTAAGATTTATAATATGAATACCTTTACGTTTTGTGGATATATAAGGTGCCATTCTAGGATTCCATTTACTAGTACCATGACCAAAATGAATTCCTGCTTCCATCATCTCTTCCAAAGTTATGTTCCAATATCTTTTTGTCATTGATCCCCACAAAAAAAAAGAGACAGGGTGTCCTGAAATAGAAAAATAATATTTTGTTCCAATGGAACCTTCTCTTCTATCGAAGACTGGCCGTTGATACATGGTGTTGATACATGGTCAGGCCATTCATTTTTTTTTTCCTTTTTTCTCTTTGAAAGTTTAATCAAACGACCCGACCCCTCTTCTCTTAAAAGGGGTGAATCCGTTTTTAGGAATCATTTAATCCTAGAAAATGATTGCTGTGACGTATCGCATAAATTCTTAAAGAGATTCAAAAATTCTTAATTCTCTGTGGTGGAACAAAATATCTTTTATTTCTTCCTTGAAGAAATTCTTTTTTTTTGTTTCCGGGGCAATCTTGGTATGTTGTCTTAGCTTTAAAGGGTGTATCACTTTTTTGAATCCGGTACCAACGGGTATCATTCCCCCCAAAACTACGTTCTCTTTTAGACCTTTCAACCAATCGATACGACCTCGGAGAGCTGCTTTTGCTAAAACTCTAGCAGTTTCTTGAAAACTCGCTTCGGATATGAAACTTTGGGTATTCAGAGATGTTTTTGTAATTCCAAATAATAGAGCTCGGTAATAAATTACTTCTTCCAAGGCACGCCCCGCTCGTTCAGCTCGCAACAATCCAATTAATTCGCTGGGTGAAAAAACATTAGACATTCCATCTTCTGAAACCAATACCTTTGATGTTATTTGACGTACAATAATTTCTATATGTCTATTATGTATGTGCACTCCTTGGGATCGGTAAACTTTTTGGATTTTATTAACCAAAGAAATTCGACTTTGGGCAATAGTTAGCTCAGCACCAATAAAAAATCCCCAGGGAATGCCGAGAATTTTGGTTATATCCTCGTTCCAAGCGTCAACTCTCTTTCCTAGGTTCATCGATATTGAATCAATCGAACGCACTTCTAATACCTGTTCCACTTTTGGAAGACCTTGTGTTATATCACCAGATCTCGATTTTTCATAAATAAATGTAACTAATACATCCCCTTCAAAAAGGATTTCTCCATAATGGCCATGAACTGTTGCTCCCGGAGTTGCCAAATAGGTATTAGCCGATCTTATTAATACAGAATCAATTTGAACAATCAAAACTTGCCCCGATTTTAGGTGTAGTCTACTTTTTGTTTGAGCTAAACATATATTTTCACAAATAAATTGCCCCAGGCTAATTATTGTAAACGTTTTTTCACAATATTTATGATCATAATTATGATGGAGAAAATGCCAATTCAAACGGAATGGATTTAAAATGATGTTGCTGCATGGATTGAGCTTATAAATTATCTCGTTTTCGTCCATTAAATAATATTTTAAAATTTGACAAGTTAAAGGAAACTTGTCAAGTTGCAAATTCTTATTCATCGAGATCTGATTATGAGTTATTAAGAGGTAAAATGAATAAGAATTTGCAACTTGAAGTGCTATTCCTAAAGGGCCTAATGAATTCTTAAGATCTTTCTTCGTTTTTTTAACTATCTTTTTTAGCCTTAGCCCGTTGTGATATTTTACATTGCTTAATGGTCCTATTTGAAAACAATCAGATGATGACAAAATTATCAAAGATTGGCATTCCGTATTTCTGTTCAACAACATACGAATAGTTCCATGATTTTGGATATGTGATTGTTTACTTTTTGCCTTGGAATAAATAGAAAAAAATGGATTGATATTGATTCGATCTGACTCATTATTCGAGATCCATTCTGAACCGGACGAGTCATTCCTTTTTCTGATATACGAAATATAGGATTTTGCTAAGTCAATTCTTAGGAAATATCCAATCAAACCATTTGTATTTACTTCAACAAAAGAAGCACGGGATTCTTCGATAGAAGAATTTTTTTTGTCTTGATCCCAATTCAATACTAAACAAGTCCGAACTAATTGAATGCTTGTGTCAGAAATTCTACGAATTGATTTTCCATTTCCATAAAGAATATAATTGAGAACTTTAAGTTCCAAATTATCCCTTTCCTGGAACAGATCTTGAGGAAAAAGTTTTACTAAATTGATACTATTCGTTATTTCATATAGAATTACGGGTCGAACCAAAAAAAAAGACTTTTTCTTTATAGTTGTGATCCATTGGACATAGATCCAATTTTTTTTTTTTTTTGATTTATTAGAATCTTTTTTTTTTAACCTTTCGGGTCGTATCAAAATGCCACTGTGTCGGTATATCTTATCCATCTCTTCGGGAAAATGGATATTCCCCGAAAATATTTGTAATTCCATTTTTTTTTTTTTCTTCTCCATTCGCACCAATCCGCCTATTCGACTTCTTATATTTAAAGTGATTGGTGTATCGACTCCAATGATACTATTGTTCCTTACCATTATGGAAGAAGATTCGGGTAAAATATGCACTTCTTCGGGAATGAAAAAAAATCGATCGACTTTGATTTGGTATTTTGGTTTAAATTCTTTTATTCCTTGATATTCAATTAAATCCTTTTTTTTAAAAGTGGGAGTAATTCCAATAGTCCTATATTTAGGAATTCCTGAACTTTTTATTCTGTATTGCGGATCGTCGAAATAAACAAGAATACTATTCTTACGAAAAATACCATTCATGGGTATTTCAATCGAGATATCGGAAGAGGACATTAATTGTTTGTCTAGCTCTTGAATCAATTCGAATGGAAATGGAATGATGAATCTATTTCTTCGTCTCTTTGCCAATAAATCCAAAGTCGTGTGGGAAAAAGTAGGATGTATAAAATGAAAATGAGACATACATCTAATTGGATAAAATTCTGAATAATCGGGAATCCCACTTTCTTTTTTATCATAAGGGTTAGAACTAAACAATTTATGTCTTACTAGATCATTTTTTAATTTTTTTTTTTTAAAAAGGGGGTTACAAATAGATCTTTCTCCAATAGAACGAGAGTAAATGTTTATTTGATCTTGGTCCTTGAAGAATGAAGAAGAGAGTGTACTCCACCTGCATGACCTTCCTGATAATATCCATAAACGGCTTGTCTTTGGTAAGATATGTACATTACTATATTCAAATTCAGATTCAGATGAGTGATATACATTAGTACTCCAATGCAATTCTCCCTGTGAGTTAGAATAAATATGTTTTCGAACTTTCTCCTTCCAATTCAAAGTGTATGTTCCCCCACGAATCTCAGCAATCACTTGTTCTGATTTTACATATTGATCATTTTGAACTAATAAAAAACTATTTGGTGGAATAGTAACATTATGAAGAATATCATCACTTTCAATAGTTACATACAAGTTTATATAAGATAAAAAAGCAGGATGCCCATGACGTGTACGCGTAGGATGAACAAAATTCTCATTAAATTGAATTTTTCCATTAGTTGGGGCTCGCACATGTTCTGCAGTACCCCCTGTGAATACTCCACCTGTATGAAAAGTTCTTAATGTTAGTTGAGTGCCTGGTTCTCCAATCGATTGGCCCGCAATAATACCTACAGCTTCTCCCAATTCCACCAGGTTGCCATGAATCGGACTCCGACCATAACACAATCGACAGATCCAAGAT